GCAATAATCACAAACCCTTTTTGAATTATGGATACAAGAATCCAAATTCAATACGTAATTTTAGCATTCAAAGAATATTCTTTAATAATCTTTTTTTTCAGTTATTAAACCCCTTTCTTTTACCAAGTTCAATCTATATATTCATTCAATATATTAATTGAATAAAAAAAAATAGCAAATTACTAAAAAGATTAATACAAAAAAGAAAAAAAAAAATAAAATATACGAAGAAATTCGTCCACCCCCCACATATTTGATAGCCTCTCCGATAAAAAAACTTGTAATACCAACTCCATTAGGAATTCCATCAATTCCTTGTCTATCAAAAAAATAATTTAGTTTAGCTAATTTTCTTACACTCGCAATTAAGGATACTCCATAAAAAGCATCTATGTAACCTCGATTATATGACCAATCGTATATAGCATTTATTATTTTATCTGCAACAATTTTTTTAGGAACATTTTTTTCAAATAAATTAAGTAAGTTAAAATTTTGTAAAGCCGAATAAACAGGCTTATAGAAAAAAGACGCTATAAATATTCCTAAAAAAGCTAGACTGACCGAAAAAGTTGCATTTGTCAAAAATTCATACCAATCCACAAAATTTTTTGAATTTTGATGTAAAAGGTCTATAGACGGAATTAACAATTTTGATAAAATGTCCAAATCTATTCCTTCTTGGCTGAAAGAGATTCCTATGGCCCCAACGAACAAAGTAAATAGTACTAATACAAGCATAGAAAATAGCATAGTATTGTCCGATTCATGAGGATAGAAAGAAGCAGCCTTTTTAGTACCAAAATAGGTAATATCAATAAAAAGACGTGTTATGCTTTTGACATTTTGATTAATTGAATGTGGATATGTCTTCTTCGGAAAAAAAGAAGTCCTTTCATTATTATTCATTGTTAATAAAGCTAATAAATTAATTTTCTTTTTTAAATTTTTTTTTCCTTCTTTACCCCATAAAGATATTGAATAGAATGAACTATTTTTTTTTCCATTGAAATTTTGAAAATGAACGTTTAAATATCCTTCAAAAACAAGTAAATAGATCCGAAACATATAAAATGCAGTTAATCCTGCTGTGGAACAAGCTATTATTGCGAAAATTGGTGAATACAACCAACTATCATTAAGAATCTCATCTTTGGACCAAAAACAGGCAAGGGGCGGAATACCACAAAGAGAAAGTGTACCCACTAAAAAAGCAATTTTTGTAATTGGCGCATGTTTTGTTAAACCGCCCATAAGAACCATATTTTGACTTTTTTCTGGAGAATATCCAACAATAGCTTCCATTGAATGAATAATGGATCCGGATCCTAAAAACAACAATGCTTTTGAATAAGCATGAGTAATCAAATGAAATAAAGCGGCTCGATAAGAGCCCATACCTAGAGCTAACATCATATAACCCAATTGAGACATTGTAGAGTAGGCCAAATTTATCTTAATATCTTTTTGAGCAAGAGCTAAAGTAGCTCCTAATACTACTGTTATTATACCTATGAAAGCTATTCCATTCATTATGGAGGGTATAACTATGAAAAGAGGAAGAAGTCGAGCTATCAAAAAAATTCCCGCTGCTACCATAGTAGCAGCATGTATAAGAGCGGAAATAGGGGTAGGTCCTTCCATAGCATCCGGTAACCATACATGAAGGGGAAATTGGGCAGATTTAGCAACTGAACCGCAAAATAACAACAGGGCACACAAAGTAACAAAAAAAATATTAACTTCATTATTATAAATCAAGTTCTTGAATATTTGAAACAAATCCCGAAATTCCAAACTATCTGTTATCCAATAAATACCTAAAATTCCTAATAATAAACCAAAATCCCCTACACGATTAGTTACAAACGCTTTTTGACAAGCATTTGCCGCAACAGGACGTGTGAACCAAAAACCTATTAATAAATAAGAACACATTCCAACCAATTCCCAAAAAATATAAATTTGTATCAAATTAGAACTAGTAACTAATCCCAACATTGAAGTATTAAAAAAACTCATATAAGCAAAAAATCTCAAATATCCTTGATCATGAGACATATAATTATCACTATAAATAAGAACCAGAATGCCAACAGTAGTGATTAATATTGACATAATAGAGGTAAGTGAATCGATCAAATAGCCAAACTCTAAAGAAAGATCATTATTTATAGTCCACGACCATACATATTGATAGATAGAACTGTTATTGATTTGATGAATAGAAAGATCGACCGAAAAAATCATAACTATACTTAAAAAAAAAATACTCGGAAATGCCCACATACGGCGAAGATTTTTTGTTGCCGCGGGAAAAAATAGGAGTCCCACTCCTATTAACATAGGAACTGGAAGTGGAATAAAAGGTATGATCCATGAAGATTGATGGGTATATTCCATAAAAAAATAAAGAATAAAAAAGAGTTTGATTCATAATGAGTTTTTTTCTTATTCGCCGGTTTTATCTCTTTTGTAAAGGGTTCAGTTAATAAAAAAAAAAGTGAACATACATATAAATACATATAAATAGAATAAATACATATAAATAGAATTATCTATTCTTAATTATTCTGAATCTTTGCACAATACTTCAAAAATTGCAAAGTACAAAGTCAAAATGGGCCAATAACCAAATTCCTAGTGAAAAAATAAACTTTTTTTTTTATTTGATTTTTGTTTTTAGTAATATTTATTACTATTAATAAATAATAATAATGAAATTTGAATATAATAAAATTTATATTTTAAAAAATATACAAAAATTTTTATCTTTATCTATAGAATGAGGATAAATAATTACACCAAAACTAAGAACATTCGTTTGTTTATTTTGATATGAATTATAAAAAACAATTCATATGACATGACCCAATAAAATAAGAATTTTTTTTATTCAAAAACATTAGTTCATTTTTGAACTAATTGATTATTTTCCATTACAATAAAAAGTATGTTTGGAAAAATTTTGAAAAAGGGTTATAATATTCAACGTTTTACTTTAGATAGAAGATAGAAAACATAAAAAAGATAGAAGATAGAAAACATAAAAAGGGGAATTAAGAGAGATAAGATCTATGTCTAATTAAAGAACAATTCGTTTTCATTTGCAGAAGAAATGTCTTTCACATTGAACTGTAGCAATGAAAAAACTATACTAGTTGAATGGCAGTTCCAAAAAAGTGCACTTCTATATCAAAAAAACGAATTCGGAAAACTTTTTGGAAAAAAAGGGGATATTGGACAGCATTGAAAGCTTTTTCATTATCGCAATCTATTTCTACGGGGAACTCAAAAAGTTTTTTTGTGTAACAAATACAAAGTTGGAATAATCTGAATTAGCTGGATTCAAAGAATATTCTCTAATATAGAATAGAATATTCTCTAATATATAATAGAATTTTTAATATAGAATTGTCTATAATTATTTCTTATTTATTATTTAATTAATTATTTCTTATTTAAATTCTTATTTATTATTATTTAATAATAATAATCTAATCTATTTATATATTTCTTATTTAATATTTAAGAATCTATTTATTTATTTAAGAATCTATATTTATTTATTTAATAATCTATTTACATAAATAATATATTATATAAATAAATAATATATTATTTATTTATATAGATTTTTTTATATAGATTTTTTATAGATTTTTTATATTTTTAATATATATATATTTCAGATTTAATTTATATATTTCTCTTTTATATATTTCTCTATTTTTATATATTTCTCTATTATAATAAAATAATTAAAATTATATATAATTATATAATAAAATATATAATAAAAAAAATTATAATATTATAATAGAATTCTTTAAATTAATAGAATTCTTTAAATTCTTTAATGTTTACTAAACAAATATTGCATTTTAATTGATTCTTTCAATCTCGACGATTGACTCAAAATCGCTTATTATTATTTCGAGTAAGCCGCCATGGTGAAATTGGTAGACACGCTGCTCTTAGGAAGCAGTGCTAGAGCATCTCGGTTCGAGTCCGAGTGGCGGCATGGCATCTTATCTTCTAAAAGAGTAAGTCCTATACTGAAACTGAATTCAATTCCGGATTTCTATTACTAGTATTCAGACCTTTTTTTTATTTTCATTTTATGATATTTTCAACTTTAGAGCATATATTAACTCATATATCGTTTTCGATCGTATCAATTGTAATTTCAATTCATTTGATAACCTTATTAGTCAATGAAATCGTAAGATTATATGATTCGTCCGAAAAAGGCATGATAATAACTTTTTTCTGTATAACGGGATTGTTAATTACTCGTTGGATTTTTTCGGGCCATTTACCATTTAGTGATTTATATGAATCATTAATCTTTCTTTCATGGGGTTTTTCCATTTTTCATATGATTCCATGTTTTAAAAAGCATAAAAACCATTTAAGTACAATAATCGCACCAAGTGTTATTTTTACCCAAGGTTTTGCTACTTCGGGTCTTTTAACCGAAATGCATCAATCCGCAATATTAGTACCCGCTCTACAATCCCATTGGTTAATGATGCACGTAAGTATGATTATATTGGGCTATGCAGCTCTTTTATGTGGATCATTATTATCAGTAGCTATTTTAGTCATTACATTTCGAGAAGTCATACAAATTTTTGGTAAAAGCAATAATTTTTCTTTTTTAAATGAACCATCTTCTTTTGCTGAGATCAAATACATGAATATGAATGAAAGAAAGAATGTTTTACGAAAAACTTCTTTTTATTCTTATAGAAATTATTACAGGTCTCAATTTATTCAACAATTGGATCGTTGGAGTTATCGTATTATTAGTCTAGGTTTTATCTTTTTAACGATAGGTATTCTTTCAGGAGCAGTATGGGCTAATGAGGCATGGGGATCATATTGGAATTGGGATCCAAAGGAAACTTGGGCCTTTATTACTTGGACCATATTCGCGATTTATTTACATACTAGAAAAAATAAAAAATTGGAAGGTGTAAATTCTTCAATAGTGGCCTCTATGGGCTTTCTTATAATTTGGATATGTTATTTTGGGATCAATCTGTTAGGAATAGGACTACATAGTTATGGTTTATTTACATCTAATTGAATTAAAGTGAGTAAAGGACCTGACAAATACAAATATAGAAAGCATATATATTATATATTAAGAAAACTTCCCCTAAATCGTCGAGAACCCTTTAAATCAAGTAATGGTAGTGATTCAAGGGGTTCTCACAAACAACAAACATATTCGATTACAATTCAAATTCATTTTTTTTTTTAAGTTAATGCAACGGAAAAATCTTTTTTTTTCATAGGGTTTATTTCTCTTTTTGATTTTTTGGTTTTATTCATTTATTCACGAAAACTATCTATAAAAAATTAGATAGAATAGCTTCAACCTTGTCAACCGAGAATGAGAAAATGAAATCCGGATAAATACCAATACCTATTACGGGTATAAGGATAGAAATCGAAATAAATAATTCTCGCGGTCCAGAATCAAAAAAATAAGAGTTTGGTGTATTAAAAAGCTTGTACCCATAGAACATCTGCCGTAACATAGATAATGAATAAATAGGAGTTAATATCATTCCAATTGCTGTTACAAAAGTAATTAGTATTTTTGTCATTAAAAGATATTTTTTGCTGGTAATTATTCCAAAAAAAACTATCAATTCTGCAACAAAACCGCTCATGCCCGGCAATGCAAGAGAAGCCATCGAGAAGATACTGAAAACTGTGAATATTTTTGGCATTGGGATAGCCATTCCGCCCATTTCGTCGAGATAAAGAAGACGTAGTCTATCATAACTAGTTCCCGCCAAGAAAAAAAGCGCAGCGCCAATAAATCCATGGGAGATTATTTGTAAAATGGCCCCGTTTAGCCCCGTATCGCTTATAGCACCAATTCCTATAATTATGAAACCCATATGAGATACCGAGGAATAAGCTATTCTTTTTTTTAAATTACGTTGACCAAGAGATGTTGAAGCTGCATAGATTATTTGAATTGAACCTAATATCATTAACCAGGGGGAAAATATAGAATGAGCGTGGGGTAATAATTCCATATTAATTCGAACCAATCCATACGCTCCCATTTTTAATAAGATTCCGGCTAAAAGCATACAAGTGCTGTAATGTGCCTCTCCGTGGGTGTCTGGTAACCATGTATGTAAGGGTATAATCGGCGATTTGACAGCAAAAGCAATAAGAAATCCCATATAGAATATTATTTCCAGCGCCACAGGATACGATTGATTAGTTAATGTTTCAAAATTTAATGTTGGTTCATTAGAACCATATAAACCGATACCTAGAATTCCCATTAATAAAAAAACAGAACTTCCCGCAGTGTACAAAATAAACTTTGTAGCTGAATACAAACGTTTCTTTCCCCCCCACATGGATAAAAGTAGATAAACGGGAATTAATTCTAATTCCCACATGATGAAAAAAAGTAAAATGTCTCGAGAAGAAAAGGGTCCTATTTGACCGCTATACATTGCTAACATCAGGAAATGGAATAATCGGGATTCGCGAGTAACCGGCTGAGCCGCTAAAGTAGCTAAAGTGGTGATAAATCCCGTCAGTAAAATAGGTCCTATAGAGAGTCCATCTATTCCGAATCTCCAGTAAAGATCAAAAAAATGGATCCATTTATAATTTTCCGTCAGTTGGATTAATGGGTCATCCAATTTGAAATGATAACAAAATGCATAGGTTGTTAGAAGGAGATCAATTAAGCATATACAAATAGTATACCACCTAATTACCTTATTTCCTCTATGAGGAAATAAGAAGATTAAGGAACCCCCGGCTATTGGCAAAACTACAACTATTGTTAACCAAGGAAAATAATTCGTGATAAAAATAAGATACACTTGGGCCAGAAAAACCCGTGCTCAAAATATTTTCTTTTCTATTTTGAGCACGGGTTTTTGCCAGTAAAAAAACGTATTCGTGTGGTGTTTTTTGAAACGTATCAATAAGCTAGACCCATGCTTCGAGTTGTTTCATGCCATAAATAAACTCGAACACTTAAGAAATCCGTCGGACAGGCGGATTCACACCTCTTACAACCAACACAGTCCTCTGTTCTTGGGGCAGAAGCAATTTGCTTAGCTTTACATCCGTCCCAAGGGATCATTTCTAATACATCTGTGGGGCAGGCTCGGACACATTGAGTACATCCTATACATGTATCATAAATCTTTACTGAGTGTGACATTGGATCTATAGTAATTTTTGAACATCAAAAATGAAAAATTTTCGATCTAGTAAACTCGTAAATGAATCATATATTTAGATACCAGATGAATCAATGATTTACCAGAATTTTGCTAATCAAAATGGACTTCTGGATCAATTCATAAGAAAAGAAAAGGACCAAGATATTTTGATTTCTTACGTTTTCGCAAACATGATCATAAATTGTGTAGCATACATGTTAATTTGAATTGATGAATATTACACTATTCTAAATTCTACTTTTTATGATTAATTAATTATGATGATTAATACTATTTATTCAACAAATTAGATTGATTGATACGAGTTGATTTTCTGTTACGATAAATTGAGGAAACAATAGCCGATCCAATAGCTGCTTCAGCGGCTGCAATAGCTATAACAAAAATTGAAAAAATATTTCCTTTTAATTGGCGACTATCAAAAAAATCAGAAAAGGTTACGAGATTTATATTAACTGCATTCAGTATAAGTTCAAGGCACATAAGGGCTCTAACCATATTTCGGCTCGTGATCAATCCATAGATACCGATAGAAAATAAATAAGCACTCAAAACAAGTACATGTTCGAGCATCATTGACCAACTCCTTATTAATTTCGATTCATTTCAATATGAACAACAATTCAACGGATTCGATTGACTAAAGAATATAACAACAAGTTTGGAACAAAAGAATATATTGGCAATAAATAAAAGAAATTGATTTTCTACATAAACACTTTTTCACGTTCACATAGAATTCAAGGGAAATAAATGTGAGAAAATCGAACAAAATTTAATTTATATTTCTATTGCTAGTTCTAAAGATTTATTACTGACGAGCCACGACAATTGCACCTATCAAAGCAGATAAAAGAATTATTGAAATGAGTTCAAATGGAAGAAAAAAATCTGTTGATAAATGAATTCCAATTTGTTGACTAGTACTTATCAAATCTTGCTCTATAATCTGATTTGGTCTTGTAGTCCAAATAATCCCGTACCATGATGTATCGGGAATAGTAGTTATTAGTGAAAAAAAAATACTTGTACAAACCATCAAAGTAATTCCATCCCCAACGGTCCAAAGAGGAAAATCTTGGTAATATTCTGAACCATTCATGAACATCACGGCAAATATGATTAAAACGTTTATAGCTCCCACGTAAATAAGTAGCTGTGCTGCAGCTACAAAATGGGAGTTTGATAAAATATAGAATAAAGATATACAAACAAGAACCAGTCCCAACGAAAAAGCAGAAAAAATTGGGTTAGTAAGTAATACTACTCCTAGACTTGCTAATACAAGACCGGATCCCAGAAAGACTAAAAGAAAATCATGTAGCGGTTCAGGTAAATCCATTATATGTAAAATAAGAGATAAATAAATCGAAATTTCATGACCTTATTGATACGACCAGGAAAAAATTTGATATAGTAAATTTCTCTCTGCATTAAATTTAATACTAAGGAATGTGAATTGATATAGGTACAGTTATAGGACCAATGTCATTCCAATTCCATTCTTTATACGAAAGAGTAGTTCGAAACTATCTATATTAAAACTAAACTATATATATTTATTTAATATTTATATAATATAGAATATTTCTAATATAATATTTATTATTCTAATATAATATTTATTCATTTTTTTTTTTCTTATTATCCAAATTTATATTATTCTATTTTATTTATATATATTTATATATATATAGAATATGATATATAGAATATGATTTATATGATTTTCCTTTTTATAAGAATTTTTTTTTATTATAAAGAATTTGATTTTATTTGAATTGTTCGAATTGTATAATCATCAATTACTGACATTGGTAAACGGCTCAAAGCAATTTGATTATAATTCAATTCGTGACGATCATAAGTCGAAAGTTCATATTCTTCAGTCATTGATAAACAATTTGTTGGACAATACTCAACACAGTTACCACAAAATATACAGATTCCGAAATCAATACTGTAATTAAGCAATCGTTTCTTTCGAATATCAGTTTCCAGTTTCCAATCAACAACGGGTAGATCTATAGGACATACACGAACACATACTTCACAAGCAATGCATTTATCAAATTCAAAATGGATTCGACCACGGAAACGTTCCGATGTGATTAATTTTTCATAAGGATATTGAATAGTTACAGGTAAACGATTTGCGTGGGATAAGGTAATCATGAAACTTTGACCAATGTACCTTGCAGCTCGGACTGTTTGTTGACCATAATTCATGAACCCAGTTACCATAAGGAACATATCGTGAATATCTATGAATATTTTTGTTTCGTTTCTTTCTCTTGTTTGAGACAAGTTATGAATATAGAAGATCAATCTTTTACAGTGAAAACAGTTGAGACGAAGTTGTTAATAATAAATTACCGAGAGAAATAGGTAAAAGAAACTTCCACCCAAGATTTAATAATTGATCCATTCTTAGCCTAGGCAAAGTCCATCTTGTTGTGATAGAAACGAACAAGAACAAATAAGTTTTAGCTAGTGTAATAAAGATACCAATTGTAGTTCCAAAAACTCCATATGCTTTATTTATTTCAAAAAACTCAGAAACGAATATATACGGAATAGAGATATTCGAACCGCCCAAGTAAAGAACTGTTACAAACAATGAAGAAATTAATAGGTTTAAATAGGAAGCAACGTAAAATAAACCAAATTTTATACCCGAATATTCGGTTTGATAACCCGCTACTAATTCTTCTTCCGCTTCTGGTAAATCAAAAGGTAATCTTTCACATTCTGCTAGGGAAGAAATTAGAAAAACGATGAAACCTATAGGTTGACGCCACAAATTCCATCCCCCAAAACCATATTTTGATTGTGTATCAACTATATCAACTGTACTTAAACTGTTAGATAATCCTAGTCGGTGATAACATTACTCTTACCATCGCTATTACAGAACCGTACATGAGATTTTCACCTCATACGGCTCCTCGAAAGCCTTAAATAAATCTAAGGACCGGGCCGATTTTTTATCTTTTGATATATCCCTAAGATAGATAAGATTCAAATCTATCGGATCTATCGGACGGTTCTGAATTAGACCAATTGAATTCTGTCTGTTCTAATAAAAAATAAATAAATAATTAAATAAAAAAGATAAGTCCATTTTTATAAAAGAAAAAGATACAAAAGGTACTTCTGAATTGATCTCATCCCTTAAAAATGAAAAATTTGAATTTGTTGAGTAATAACTTAATTCTTCAATAAAATACTCTTTTAGAATTATCAAGAAACCCCCCCATCGGTTTCGATTACGAAAAATAATTACGCATTAGTTTGTTTCTGAATTATGACATGAATTCTATCTCCATGAATATGGATGGATACAAGAAAGAAAAAAAAAAAAGAAAAAGCGATCCCCTTTTTCTTTTTTTTTTTTCTTTCTATTTTTTTTTCGTTCCTATTCTTCTTTTTTTTGTACAAGGAAAAGGGGACTTAAAAAAAATTAAAGGATTATTTCGTTCCTGATAGTCATTTATTTAATCAGTGGATAGGAGCATACTCTGGATCGGAATTGTGGGGAGTACTGCTTTATTTTTTCTACCAACTTAAAAAAGCCCCAATTAGTATTCTTTTTCTATTATGCGTAAATGCTCTTTGGGATAATTTACATAATCTGCGTTACTAATCCTTTGTGTATCTTGGTGTTTCTAACCATCCACTCATTTATTAACCCCCTATTTATGTTAATACATGTATGATAATTCATACAAAGGGTAGCGAAAACTCAATAAGGTTGGTCTTTTGAGCCCGCTTCAAGACAGGATGACTAATCACCCAATCTTGGGGTAAAGGGACTCTTTATAATTTTTTTTTTTTCACTTAATTCTTATACATAGAAAATGAGACTCAATATTTTTACTGCAATTTAAAATCATCAGAGACTATATATTAAATATAGTATTCAAAAAATATATTCAATAGAAGCTGTTTTATTTCACTCATATAACTATCTGGTTTAGTTCTTCAATCCGAATTGCGAATAATAATAATGAAAATGAGGATCTCTATACAATTTATTCTATCCCTTTCCTATAAATAAAGTCCTATAAAGAAATAAAGAAAGGAGCATAGCAATAGCATTGAAAAGTTTCTGTCTCAACGAATCGCACGTAGAGATATTGATAACACACATAGAGTTAATGGTATTTCATAACTAATCGATTGAGCAGCAGCTCGTAGACCACCCAAAAAGGAATATTTATTATTTGATCCATATCCTGACATAAGAAGTCCAATGGGAGCAATACTCGAAATAGCAATCCATAAAAAAACACCAATATTGAGATCAGATAAAACAAAGTTATAGCCAAAAGGAATTACTGAATAGCTTATTAGAATTGATATGACTGATATAGATGGTCCGATACTGAATAAACGAATATCTCCCCTAGATGGAATAATATTCTCTTTGAAAAGTAGTTTTGTTCCATCTGCTAGAGCTTGAAGAACTCCCCAAGGACCAGCGTATTCAGGTCCAATACGCTGTTGTATCCCTGCGGATATCTCTCTTTCTAACCATACAATTGCTAGTACACTTATTGTGATTCCCAATACAAGAGTAAAAATAGGGGCAAGTACCCATAGAATTCCATAGACCTCTTTTAAAGATTCCAATCTGGAAAAAGAATTGATATCTTGTATTTCTGTTGTATCAATTATCATTTCAACGATCAACTTCTCCCATAATGATATCTATGCTACCTAGTATTGTCATAATATCGGCCAATTTCATTCTTTTAACTAATTGAGGAAGAATTTGCAAATTGATAAAACCCGGTGGACGAATTTTCCATCTCCAAGGAAAACCATTCTGATCCCCTATTAGAAAAATTCCTAATTCTCCCTTGGGGGCTTCAACTCTTACATAAAGTTCTTGTTTTGGCAATTCAAAAGTCGGAGACGGTTTTTTACTAATGAATCGATATTCAAAATCATTCCATTCTGGCTCCTTTTCTCTATCAAAGCAGCGGATTTCTAAATTCTCATATGGACCGCCGGGAATTCCTTCCAAAGCCTGTTGAATTATTTTTATGGATTCCATCATTTCACCAATTCGAACTAAATAACGAGCTAATGAATCTCCTTCTTTTTGCCATTGAACTTCCCAATCAAATTCCTCGTAACACTCATAATTATCAACTTTACGTAGATCCCATTGTATTCCGGAAGCCCGAAGCATCGGTCCTGATAAACCCCAATTTATTACTTCCTCCCCACCAACAATGCCTACTCCCTCAACTCGTTCTAAAAAAATAGGATTTCGCGTAATAAGTTTTTGATATTCAACAACCCCTGTTAAAAAATAATCGCAAAAATCAAAACATTTATCTATCCAACCATGAGGTAGATCAGCCGCTACTCCCCCGATACGAAAAAAATTATGCATCATTCTCATACCTGTCGCAGCTTCGAATAGATCATATATTAATTCTCTTTCTCTGAAAATATAGAAGAAAGGGGTTTGCGCACCAATATCTGCCATAAAAGGTCCCAGCCATAGTAGGTGAGAAGCTATACGACTCAACTCCAACATAATTACTCGGATATAGCTGGCTCTTTTAGGTACTTGAATATTTCCCAACTGTTCCGGTCCGTTTACGGTTATTGCTTCTGTGAACATAGTAGCTAAATAATCCCAACGTGTTACATAAGGCAGATATTGGATAATAGTTCGGTTTTCCGCAATTTTTTCCATCCCTCTATGTAAATAACCCAATATTGGTTCACAATCAATAACATCCTCACCATCCAGAGTAACAACAAGTCGAAGAACACCATGCATTGATGGGTGGTGAGGGCCCATATTGACTATCATAAGGTCTTTTCTTGTAGCTGGGACATTCATAGATTTTTCCTCGCTTCATTCTTCCATGAATTGCTTAAAACAAAAGAAAATAAGTTCATCAAAATTCAAGATCTAGTAAATCGAATAATTCAAAATGACTCTTCAAATTAACGAATTTGTGACTCCCGAATATCCAACTGATTTATTAATTTTTTATAACGTATTCCTTTTTTCTTTGACAAATAAGACAGTAGTCGTTGCCGTTTTCTCAAAATTTTACGTAAACCTCTTTGAGATAAATAGTCTTTTCGGTGCAATTCCAAATGTGAAGTAAGTCTTCGTATCTTATTGGTGAAATTGAATACTTGAAATTCAACCGATCCCGGGTTTTCTTCTTTTTTTTCTTGTGAAATAACCGGTAGAAATGCATTTTTTACCATAAAATAATGAAAGCTCTCCCCCCCGCCTTTTTTATAGATATTTTTATTGATAGATATTTTTATTGATCAGTAAGAGTAATGACACAAAATTTAAATTTTGTCTACACAATAATCTTAATTTCTTTAAGAATTCCTCATTTTTTTTTTTTCAAATCAATTTCATTATTATTAATCGATCCAATTCAAATAGGTATAAAAAAAATACGATATTTATGCATTCACAAAATAAAAAATTGTAGGCTTAAAATAAAAAAAAAAAAAGACGATTTTGTTGATTCATTTTTGATCTAATGGATACATCATTGAATTAGTATCAATGCCTCAGAAAAGAAGTTAACACAATGCGTGTGCGCATTTATGTGTGTATCCATTTGTCTTCGCATACCAGATATGTTACGGTAAATAGAAGAAAAAAAATGTAGATTAACGAATTTTCAATCCCGGATACATATGTATCCTTACTATACTGAAACGGCTTCCATTATTGGTATCAAACCAATAGCGATTCATACAAGCTAAATCTTCTAATCGAGAATTTGGCCAAAGAAAGAATTTGAAATTCATTAGTTTTTTTTTATATCTATCAAGATCTTTATTTCTAGCCAAAACTTGACAGCAATTATTGACTTTATTCTCATTGTAAAATGTTGTGTTTCTATGCACACTATTTCTATTCCTAGGATTGAAATAAATTAGAACTCTCAATTCTCTACAACGTCTAGCGGATAAAATTTTTTCAGGAACAAGCAAATCATAATGATTTTTTTCTTTATTTTCTGTTATCTTTTGATCTCTTGTTTTTGTAATAGATTTCTCAAAATTCTTCTTATTAATATGGCTTTTTTCTGGGTATCTTTGATTAATTTGGCGCTTACTCTTATGAATCAACGAAAGGCCTGTGGTTTGATACATAATAAATTGTTCATCGTTTTTTCTAGACAGACGAACTGGTTCGATAATCAATATTCCTTTTTTCATCAATTCTTTATTTTTCCTCAATCCCGTAAGAGTTAAATCTTTCTGATTCTGAATCACCATAATATCTAGACTTAGTTCTCCTCTTTGAATAGAGGCTATAGCAATCTCTTTTAGATTTATCAATCTAATCAGGAGACAATATACTTTTATATTATTCATTATTCTTTGATTTAAGGAACCCTTCCAGTTCAATTGAAAACCAAAATACTTTCTTAGTAAAAAATTAAGTTCTGCCTCTATCTTGTTCTTGTATTTATTTTTCTTTATATCCTTATCCTTTTTCCTGTCCGATCTTGCATAATCTTCTTCACTATCTTTTTCTTGGTTTGAGAGAGATGATTCAAGATCTACTCGATCTGCGTATTCTGCTTTTGCTTGATTTCGAGTCTCTAACTCTAATTCAAGAGATTTTTTTTTTTTTGATGGTCTCAAAATATCTATTATTTTTTTCTTTCCAGTAATGTTTTTATTTTCACTAACATTTTGATTTACATCAAAATTGAAAAAAAGTAATTGGATTGGTATGATCCACGGGTTACTCGTATATGCATTATAAAATACCACAAATTTTGAAAAGAACCAAATTTTCAGATTCGATATGGAACGTTTTAGTATTTCTACATTCATTCCCATCCAATAAAAATACTTTCTATCCAGATTTTTTTCCATATCTATAATATCATCTTCTGCTATATAATTCTTGATAGAGATATCACCCGTTATATCAAATAATTTTTGTTTACGCGTGTTGTAATTATAAGAAATTGCTTGCTTTTTATTTGCTTGGAATGGTGATCTATATCCATAAATATAGGAGTCCTTCTTATCTGCATAATTAATAGATTTATATGATAAAAGATCATATCCATATTGTTTTTTCATTTTTTTTTTTTTATTTGTTAATGAGTCTACTTGTTGTTTTTTGTAAAGAATTAATCGGGTTTTTTCATATGAATCACATTTGGTTAAATCTTTATTTTGAGCCACACGACGTTCATTGATTCTATTTCTCCATTTTTTTGGTATTAATCTAGACCATCTGCTCTGAGATAAATCATATTGAGAATGACTCTTTAACCAATTTGTCCATTGATTCATTACAGAATCGGAAGGGTTCTTATGTCTTAATTTGGAATGAAATATTCCGTGTACTTCCCCAAAAGAATCCTTTATTTCATTCTTAAGAAAAAAAGATCTTCGATGATATTCAAAAACAGATCTTAACTTATATTTATATACGTTAATAATTTGGGTTTGTGATAATTTATAAAATACATATACCTGTGACAAGGAAGATACGTCAAAAGAATTCTGTGAATTCGTATTCCTAATATTAGAATATTTTTTTTTTATCGAAATAAAGTGAATTATACTTTGATTTGTTTTATCAGTTCTTTCTGCATTTGCTTCATTTTTGTAAATGGATTTATTTAAAATTTTTTTTGTTGATTCAAGAAAACATTGTACATTGATCCTAGGAATACTAATGATACATAGAAAGATATCTATGTATACCCTTTCCATGAAAAATTTAAAAAAAGAATGCGATTTACGGGCTAATCGAACATTTATTCTTTGTAATATCTGCCAAATATTTTTTTGTAATTCTAATCTTTTAGCATTATAAGTTGTTTTGTTCGAACTAATATTTATCTTTGAAGTTATAAACCCCTTTTTCTTTTCTTTTGTCATTTTTTCTATTTGCTCTCTGATTGTCTTTGTTTTAGCATTCAGATCTTTTATTTTTTTTTCTGTCAATGAAGAATTTATCCAATTAATAGATTGAATTGGAATGGGCGATTCGTAAATCATTGGATTATTCTTACTGATTGTTGAATCTTTTTCGCTTTCACTCAATTCATACATTTTTTTGAATCTAAATAGAAAAAAAGAATTTCGGAGTTGTTTTATTTTTTCGTTTAGAAATAGAATACTTTTTAAAATACTTTTGATGATCCATTTTACTGTTTCTTTTGAGACATTTAGAAACAATTTTGTTCTTTCATTTAAAACTTTTAGAACTAGAAAAAAATTATTTTTCAATTTTTTCATTTTTTTTTTGAGTTCTTTTAAAATGGGATCAAAAAATGAAAATTGATTTCTGGGATAACCAGAAAAAGGCAATTCTACTTCCATTCCCCAAATTGTTAAAAAACAAAAGTCCTTTTTTTTCGCTTTTTTTTTTTTCATTGGATCCTTTTCCTTTTCAGAGGATCGTAGCTTAGATCTGTGCCAAGGTTTCAGACGAAAAGGAAATAATATTTTTATCTGAATACCGTCTGTTAGCCATTTTTTTGGAAATTCTCTTTCGGATAATTGAACGCCATTATAGGTGCATTTAATATAAATTTCCCTATTCCAATCCCTAAAATCTTCTGACCATTCGGGAAATTGAAATAATAGTATACGAACTATATTTTTAGTTATTATCAATGACGGTAATATAATATATTTTCTAAGAATCGACTGGGTTATTAATAAAAAACCTCTTATTACTTGAGCAAATATAATGCTATCCCATGTTTCTCCTATTTCTATACGTCTTTTTTCCTCTTTTTCGTTTTTTTTTCTTTTGGCCTCCTCATTGTTCTCACTTTCTTTTGTCTTTTCCTCTGTATAATCCGAAATTTTAAATTCTGTCTTTTTCCGCATCCAATTTTTGAACATAAAAAATATTTTTTTTGGCTCGAAAATATCAAGATAAAAGAACAAGGCTTTCTCAATTTTGTCCAAAAAAAGAGACGAATGCACACTTCTTTGAAAGAGTTTCCAAGTAACTGTTTTACGCCTTTGAGCGCGTATAGATCCTTTGATTATGTCTCGCCGAAAATCTGGTTGTTGGGAATAACGTATTAAAGCCAATTCCTTTTTCTTATCAGTATTATCAGCATCCCTAGTATCACTATAAGTATCATTATTCTGTGAGTTATTAGTAAAAATCACTACACGTTTGGCTTTTCTGGAACGAATCTGATAATTCTCTGCTTCATTTTTTCCCTCCAGTTGTTCCAATTCGTCGATTAATTTATATG